TACCGGTTCTCCAGGAAAATATGTTGGTCTAACAGAAACAATTAGGGGGTTTCAACTGATACTTTCCGGAGAATTAGATGGTCTTCCGGAACAGGCCTTTTATTTGGTAGGTAATATTGATGAAGCTACCGCGAAGGCTATGAACTTAGATGTGGAGAGCAAATTGAAGAAATGACCTTAAATCTATGTGTATTGACTCCTAATCGAATTGTTTGGGATTCAGAAGTGAAAGAAATCATTTTATCGACTAATAGTGGCCAAATTGGTGTATTACCAAATCACGCACCTATTGCCACGGCTGTAGATATAGGTATTTTGAGAATACGTCTTAACGACCAATGGTTAACAATAGCTCTAATGGGCGGTTTCGCTAGAATAGGCAATAATGAAATAACCATTTTAGTAAATGATGCAGAGAGGGGTAGTGACATTGATCCGCAAGAAGCTCAACAAACTCTTGAAATAGCTGAAGCTGGCTTGAGTAGCGCTGAAGGAAAGAGACAAACAATTGAGGCAAATTTAGCTCTCAGACGAGCTAGGACGCGAGTAGAGGCTATCAATGCAATTTCATAACGAGTTGTTGGTGCGTCCGAATAATAAAAATAAGTTCTGTTTATTTAGTTTATTTATACAACATATTTTGATTCTGCCGATTGAATCCAATCAAGTGTAATCAGATTTTGATGCAATGAAAAAAAAATGCAATTTCAATAATGAAATAAATAAAAAAATAGAATAAATACGAGTAGTGGGGTATGTAAAAGATACAAAATAAATAAAAAAATAAGGTGGGTAGAAATACTTATTAGATACCATTGACTGCGGTCTCTAATAAGTTCTACCTACTATTGGATTTGAACCAATGACTCCTGCCGTATGAAAGCAATACTCTAACCACTGGGTTAAGTAGGTCATTTATCATCATAAAGAGAAACAAAAGAAACCCGCCACACCCATAGATTATAGATGGAATCTTACTTCTAAGCAATACCCATCCTTGGCAGGAAACCGATCAGAGAGCTATCATGTCGGATCATGCAATATTCACCTTGACAAGAAATGATATACATGATAAAATATTTATCACAAACACAAGGGCTGTAGCTCAGTTAGGTAGAGCACCTCGTTTACACGCGCGCCAATGCTTTTTCAGAGGAGTCCATCATGCAATCAACCGAATTTATCTTAGTAAAAAATAGATGTCTTACTCTGTGGATTCGAGGGAACAAGAGAACAATAGCCTGACAAATAGTTGGTTGGTCTAATTGAGGTGCCAATTTCGGTGCCAAAAAGAACCCATCATTGATTTGATAATTGATAAGGTGAATACCCAGCCCATTCAATGCTAGGCATAATGAGGATAAGGACCTCAAAAAAATCTCTTTTCGTCCTATGAACTTGAAGGTGTATGAAGTTTCATATTTGACGCTTTGGGCAGAGCGATAGAGACTCCATTTAACTTAGGTTGATCTAGGCCGAAGGCAGACCTACGTCAAGATAACTCTTTTTTTGAAACACTTTGGTATTGCTACTGAATAAAAAATCAGAGCACGCGGAGCCGTCTCATTATCTTTCTGTTAAGAAAAAAGATGGCGGACTCGCTGATATTTATATCAGTTGATGAAAGAGCCCAATGCAAAAAAAATGCATGTTGGGTCTTTGAAACAGTTCGAATCATTTCGATAATAATAAGTTTGATCTGTTTTACCGAGAAGGTCTACGGTTCGAGTCCGTATAGCCCTAATTTTTCATTAATTTTAATTTTTTTTCATTACCATTTATAATGAAAAAAAAATTATTTGTATTTTTGATTTGTATTTTGTACTATAGTATAGAGTATAGTTTTTTATTTCCTCATTATTATTTTATTTGATTTGTTGTTTGTATCTGGCCGGTTGGTTGCTCCGTTGAAATAGAATCATTCCCACATTCTCGCTCACGGGGATCATCCGGAACCTGAAACTAAAAAAAATGCATTTCAATGGAGCCAATCGGCATTTTAAAAATTTTTGGATAAACAAACCCATTCTTTTTCATTCATTTTCGTGGGTGAATTACATACACACACATTTTTCCTCTTTTACTACCCATGATCAAAGAGTTGGGGAGGGGATACTCCCTTTCTTTGGTATACCTAAAGAAAGGTCCATTTTTTAAGTAAAAATCGTAACATGAGCCCGGTTAATATACTCAAACAAAATTGCTCATCATTCAAAATTCCAAATAAGAATTCTACCGATGCTTACTTTATTCAAGAAGATTGGGGATCCATTTGAACTTAGAAGAGTTAGGAATCCCCCGACTTATCGACTTTGTTGCGGAAGAACAACTCCAACTCATTGTTTCAGAGAGAATAGAATGAATTGATCCTAAATACATAATTTGGGTATAGGAACCTATACGTTGTTATATGTAAGGGTTCCTTGCAATGCAATTCAAAGCATTGAATCCAATCTATTAGTACAGGGAGAGATTCAATAGAATATAATTAATACTAATT